ATAATGAGGAGGACGACAGACCCACTCACGATCTACTAAAGGGCAAGTAGCTTGATATTGGTTCAAATCCAATTCGCGAGATGGCAGTGATCTTTAGCTGGTCATGGCCATAATGTGCTCTTTTCCTTGGATTCATTGGAACCTTCTTTTTCAAAGCCCAGGAAAGGTAGTGTTTAAATAGTTCCAAGTCCGCGGGTCAAGCAAGGGTTGGTCGAGCTTCCCGAACCTAAGAGACCAGATGAGGTGGGACGAGTAGGAGATCCCAAATACTGCTAATTCCATCGGGTTTTTAGTCATCCGATAGAAGATTGTTGGGTTCTTAAAGATCAGATCCAAAAGTGATTAAATGAGGGTGTCATTGAAATAGACCCTCCTAAGCAACCTGTGGTCACCTCAAATCCGGTATTTGTAATAGTTGGAGATATTCTTTGCCCGATAGCTGAGATCTCGCCAAGCATAGCCTATTCTAGCACCGGAAGAGCCATTCCAGAAGAAGACAAACAAAATATGATGAAAGATATATTCAAGAAGAATGGAGCACTCGTGTTAGCCGAAGGAGTAGGAAGCGCCAACGACGATTGATTACTATGCAGGCGGCCCTTGAGACGAGGTTTTATCATAAAAAAAAGAATAAGCATCGTCAGAACGATCCGAAGAAAGTAGGCAGGGGGCAAAGACCAAAGAAAGAGCAAAGGAACATTGACTAGAAGGGGCTCACCTAGTGAGTATATGGATTTCGTGTCTAAGTTTCCAATAACTCTCAAGGAGTTTATGCCACCTGAGTTAATGGACATCCCAGGCATTGAAAGCCTGTCATGTCAGGTAATTCAAGTGCTTGATGACTCGGCATATCCAAGTCACATAGCACCTATTCTCCCTATAGATGAGTAATGAAAAGCTCTCAAGATGAACAATGAAGCTTTGTATTCTGATCGAACAAAAAAAAGAGTCTACGAACCAGGGGAAGAATTTCATGTCCAAGTTACTGATGATTCCGTAGAACTTGTGATAAAGGAAGCAATGGGGGAATTGCCTGAAGAAGTTGACAATAAAGAGGTGATGCCTTTATAGAGGAGGGTAGCTAAGGGTGTGGATGAAAAATGAGAGATAGACAGGCCACTTCACCTCAGGATACATCCAACGATGCACAAGAATCAGATTCCGACCAACTCTGAAACTCCAGAGAACCAAACAAGGCCTGCCTTTCCTCTCTTTAAGTACGGTTACCTATTTCCACATCCTGATTGGGTTAACAACATATATTATCCACCAGGATATTGAATTCCCTATTTTCAAGTGTACGACGGAGAAGAAAAGCCATACGAACATTTGGTACTCTTCCCTCATCGATGTGGAGATAGAGCCAGAAGTGAGGCTTTATGCCTTCGTCAATTTCAATTATTATTGACAGGTACTGCTCTTACATGCATGGCTTACGCCATAAAACCATTCCTACTTGGGATGCTATGGTCACAGCATTTCTAAGAAGATTCTTTTATAGATATTTATTAGAAGGGAACCACGGAAGGGTTCAGATTTGAAATGTTGAATACATCGTAAATGGTCAGGAAGAAGAGGAGCTGTTAGGAATAGAAAGGGACAAAGGGAAGATGAAGTCAATAAGCCTGAAGATGCTGAAAACCAAGATGAATTTGACGAAGTCTCCATTTGCTATTCTTTTGTTGAGAAATTTTTGTGAATTCCACAAGCCTTGAAAGTCCCGCTTATGTTGAATTCGGAACACATGGCTCCTTATCCAGAATGGATGGAACATGTCCCATACCCCCCTGAATACCAAATCCCTAACTTTTTCCGGTTTAATGCCGGAGATGACCTTCTATAACAAAGGCTTATTTGGTGTATTTTCAACAAGAGTGTGGGGTAAGAGCTGCTGTCGAGGCTCTCTGTTGCAAACAATTTCGTTACTCGCTTATGGGAAGAACCCTTTATTTGGTATGATTACTTCGCCTGGGGATCCATACCGACATGGGGAGCTATGGTGGTAGCTTTTCTCCAAGAGTTCGGAGCAAGAAAGCCCCCTCAAGGATGGAATATTCCAAATCATGAATGGAGTGACTCCGATGATGATTGGGACTTCCAATCTGAACAACACCGATGGTTCTCATACTTATTCAGTCTTAGGGGATGTGGGGAGTGCAGCACCTGACGGCTGGACCTCTGAAGTTGATGAATTTTTGGAAGGTAGAGTCTAGTCTTATCATGCCAGATGGTTCATCTTTCTGAAGAAATAGCCCAAGTCAACCAGATGTAGTTACGATCTGGCAAGAAATGACCTCCCGTTCCGAATTAAGGTCAAAATCTTGTGCAAGAGTTGTCTCAGTCTAAGAATATATCATCCCAAAATCCTGAAAGTCCCGTCCAGGATCATGGTCTATCGCAAAATAAAAACCCTGGGGGGCACCCCTATAGACCGAGGTGCTGGGGGCACCCTCTCGAGCCAAAACGCAGTTACCCAACGAGGGAGACCACGAATGCTTGCTGGTCAAACATTAGCGGCTAATGGACAACATGTTCGCTATGACATATTAGCTCACCTCAAAAAGATTCCTGCACTCCTCAGCGTATACGATGCATTGAAGATGTCTGCAGAACTAAGGATGTCCCTAGTATACGCATTAACGAACCCAGAGGAGTTTTCTAATGAAGTTAACCAAGTTGAGATGAGAAGTAGTGAACCAACTTATGCCGAGTGTTTGGCTTTGATCACGTTTACGGACGATTACTTGCAACCAGGACTCATTAAGCATAACAGGCCTTTGTTCATTTCAGGATACCTTAATGGATTGGAGATAACAAGAATCATGATAGATAGGGGATCGGCTGTGAATCTCCTACCTTTGAGAATGCTAAAACGTCTCGGGATTGCTATTCATCGATTGGCCCCAAGCAATCGACTTATCCAAGGATTTAACCAAAGTAGGCAGAGGTCTCTGGGCATTGTACGACTTGAATTAAAGATCGAGGAATTGGAGGATACCATACCCCTTTATGTCATTGATGCGGAAACATCAAACAATGTTCTACTTGGGCAGCCTTGGATGCATGAGAATTGTGTCGTCCCTTCTACTTCTCACTAATGTTTCAAGTAAACCAAAGGTGGTGAGCAGAAGAGGGTGAAAGCAGAAGCGTATTAGCAGATGCTATATTTGATTTATCCAAAGATGAAATAAATGCTACAAAGCTCAAAAAGGGGCTTAAGGTATACGATGCGAAAGCTCTTCGAATGATGCAAGCAATGGGATACTCAATTGAGGAAGCCCAAGGGTTGTGCAATGGAAGAGGAATGTTAGCACCCTTTGACGCAATGTATTCTCCAGCACAAAAGAGAGCTCTCTTTGAAGATCCATAATGCGTCAAAGTCTTTAGGCGGCCGGGCTTAGGGTGTGACGAGAAGGTTGAGGTACCCGAGCAAGATAGTCACATGTTCGAAGATGATACTAAAGTCTTCCACATTTCTGAGGAACATGATTCTGATGAAAATGACGAAGTTCAGAAAGAAAAGGAAGAAGAACTAGAGCTATTTGAATAGCACGAACAACTTTGACTCGTACTGTCTCACCAGCTACTGGATAAGCAGTCAAAAAAGCTACTGCTACTGGAACTTAAATAAACAGGATTTTGTTTCAATTCAATGCATCCGGCTAAGAGGAAGAGGAATAGGATCAGTCTTTTGTGAAAGTGCCCCACCCCCTATTTGAGTAAGGCTGACCAAGAAAACCTCCTTTCTCGATTCCGATCTCAGCCCTAAACAGGGTATCGATCGTTCAGCGGCCTTCAAACGGCCTATCCGTTGCCTTTTGATTCAGAGCCTCATCAGATCTATTTTTCTACGCGCCCTAACTCTCGTAAACTCGGATTCCCCGCCCCGCTTGGCTTAATTTACATTCCGACTTATTATAGTCCAAGTAAAGGATGAGGGGTGCCCTAAATGTGTGCGGTAGCACTCCTTATTTCCAGAAAATAGGAGTAGAATGAAAAGAGGCGCAAGCTTGTAATCTTCGATTTTCCGCCTTTTGAAATGCACTTTTGCTCTTGTTTGATGTGACAACTCAGAAAAGCTCTTTGCCTAAGGTTTCTGTAACTAAAAAGGGGCAATCCAGTAAGTCAATGCAGTCAAGCCAGTAAGTAGGGAGGTCCAGCTTTGCAGTCTAGCGAGTCAAGGGATGAAAGCGAAGAAAGCGGTTTTTCCTCAATGGATAGGCTCAGTTCAGCTCACGAAGAAGACGAAGAGCTGTCCTCGCTGTCTTATCCCGGGCCTTACGGCACAAATGCCCATGTATATGTTGGGTGGTAGCAGTTTTCAAGAGCAAAAAAGCCCGAGCAAAAGTTAGGGGTCGAGCGCCAGCCTTGATCAGTATAGGGGGGTAAGATCCTATCTGAATGAGTAAGAGCTATCACTTTAAGAATAGTGCCATTTTGAGTCTTAGAATGGATCCATGAACAGAGCTAGGGGAACCTGCGCACGCAAGAGAAGTGCTACGGCCAAGAACCAAAGGAGGCCAACGACTAAGGAGCAGCCCAAGCGAAATAGAACTACGACTCAGCATAGGGCGAAGAGATTCGCTCACAAACAAAGGATGTGACGCACCCGTCGGCCTCAGATGGACGAGACAAAGAGCGCAACTCAGGGGGCGAAAACTCAAAGAGGTGGAGGTCCGGACAAGGCTAGAGCCAAGCAGAGGGATGGATCCGGGGAGGGAGATGGGGGCGGTGCCGCGGAATGCGTCGCGCTTGGTGATGCAGTACACCGAGCGCCACCCCCGGTTGTGCATGCGGTACTCCGTCACCGAGCCGTAGATCCACCCGATCCCGCCCTCGTACCATTCCCTTCTGCTGCTATAGCCTCCATGGAGAAGGTTGGCAGAACACAATTCCTGCTGCTAGAAAGAAAGAAAATAGATGAAGTGAACCGATCTCCTATTTATAAGGTATAAGGTGTTGGACTTAGGACTCTTGAACTTGAAGGTGGGATTGTACCGGTCGACTGAACGATGGGAGGATAAATCCTTTTAAGGGCGCCTATTTACTAACCTATTTTATTGGGCTTGCTTGGCTTTCTCTTAGCTTCCCTTCACTTGTCCCATATACTTAGAGCAAGAGGAATCGGGTTCGGGTGAGCAATGAATCCACTCGCGCTTACTTACTTTAGTGGTAGTTCGAGCTCGCTTCTAGTACCCTTACTGCTACTGCTTGAGTAAGCTTTCTCTCCCGAGCCTGCTAAAAAACTACAGGCGTAGGCTTTTCTTAGAGCTGAGAAACTACAGGGCGCGCGCTTTGAAGCCTTTTTTTCAGCTGAACAAGAAAAAAAAAGATATGATATAGAAACAGCCCTAGCAACAGCAAGGAGCAATATCTCATCTTTCAACAGAAGGAAAGAACACCGGAACGATCTGTCTACCCCCCAAAAAAAGCTTCTGCTATCGAAGAAAACCGGAAAAGATTGGCTCGCCTCCTCCTTTATCCCCAGTTTAGAAACCTGCCCGGCACGGAAATGAGGGATTTCATTCGGAGACTTCTACTGCTGAGTGCCCAGCCCAGTTTCACTCTGCCGTCGTTCCACGCCCATCATCAATCATACATCGAAAGCCATTGAATGCCTGACCCTAGTCCTTCCTCCCGGCAAAGGGAGGGGGTCTAAGGGGGATTAAGGGAGTTTAAGGAAAGAGCGTCATTGGCCCAGTAAACCAATATTCCGGCATCCGTTCTACTATAGCCCAGCCCGTTCCGGAGCAAGCATAAGTGAAAGTTTATCCATTAGAAGACCCAGCGGATAGCGATCGGGATCTAGAGCCCTATTAGATTAGATAAGGGGGCGTAGTTTTATAGTTAGTTGCGGATCACCTACCACGTTAAGGCCTACCTTACTTTGACTTTGACTTATAGTTATAGTGGACCCAATGATTATATATTGGACTATACCAACATATGCAAATGATTGGCATAATCACCGGCGGGACAGAGACACGGGTTGCAGTTTAAGTTCCAGAGTCTACAGACCCAGAGTTAGGTGTTGACCGGGCAAAAGCATAAGTCGTTTCAGTAGCACACTGTGGTCCGGTCAATGTGCCGACAAAGAAGCGCAATTACGCTGTTCGGGCAGGCGCGTGTTCTGACGAGAAGAGCTAGAGCTTCAACGGGGTTATATGAAGTCAGAGGCATTAGTGAAGGGGAATAAGCTTAAGCTAGTGGCCTCTTTGATTTGACTTCCGATAGACCTCGACTTTTTTCGAGCTTGGTAACCTCTAGTTTGATCAGGAAAACCAGCTATTCGACGAGGCAACAACTATTCAACCGGAACCAGAAGGCGTGGATCATTAAACGTACCTATTCGAACGAAGCCTTGCACCCCCCCCTTGATGATAGTAGCTGGGTGGACTATTGGATACGGAACATAGAACTACCAGGCGAAGGAGAGAAACCTGGGATCGGGTCTCGTCTGCTATGATCTCCCCAGTCAAAATCTCGGATTTGTAACCGAACGAGAGTTGTTGTTGCGATTTCTAAATGAAATTTCATTTCCATGTTTCCCGCTAAGCATTAGATTCGCTTCGCTGGGGCTATGAAATGCATGCATATGAAAACCTTCCTACTTAGAACAAGTAATTGTCGTCGATCAACCCTACCTTCGAATTTTGCGTATAGCACCCCGGGTCTTGAACTGACAGGAATACAGGCTTTGGTATCCAAAGTGAAACAGATACTAGTTTAAATCATGAGTGGGGTAATCCGTCCCCTCTCTAGCCGTCTTTACATCTGCCTATGTTGTATGGTTAGGGGTGAACCGCAACATGCGCTCGCTACTTGTTGCTCGAGCAACTCAAACTCCTATTGATGGTATTGATTCAACCGCGACTGCTGCTTCATCTTCTTCTCATTCCCCCGCTCCAGCCCTTATGGATAAATAGGCTGCTGCTATCTCAGCTCGGTCAACTGGTTCTGGACCAATAGATGGTACTGAATGCTTGAACCTCTGCATCTCGAAACTTGGAGACTAGTTCTCAATGATCGATCGATAACTAACTAACTTCTGCCCGAACCCACCTATTTACGCTTCATTCCGATCCCTACGCACTCGCACTGGTTCGGAGAGCTATTGAGACGAATCCGGGCTCATGTTCGGCCCTATATAGGTTGGCGGGCGGGCTAAAAAATCCGCTGAAACGAAAATCCAACTAGTCCCCAGTAATCCGAATGGAGCTTCGTATGGTGCGCAAGGTGCAAAGTCTACTTTCGCACGCAGAATCTACTGAATCCACTGCTTAACCAACTGTGGCTATACGATGCGGTGATATCAACATCCGCTGTTTGTTGCTGGACCACCCCAGCCCGCTGCCTTAATTGTTTGCTGGTTCAACGGATTTGGATCCGCATCACCCCTGCTCCAGCTATCCTAGCTTCTGCATTGCATCATTTATTGCTGCAGGAGATAAAGCTTCATGAAAATCTGGATATGCATGCCATAGAAGCCCCCTACTAATCTAAAGGGGGGGCGAGGGGTAAAAGCCGTTGGTTGAAGGCGCAGGTAATAAATGGGCTTGTTCTGGCATGAGACAGAAGGAGTCTCAATGAGGGGATTTATTGAGAGCCTTAACATAAACATATAGGTAGGCTATGCATAGAAGCCATTGAACAGAAGGCGTGATCATTAATGAGCAGGGAATAGGCTTTTGTGACAAGGCATGGTATCGCATTCCATGCGGATCGATAGTCGACAAGTCCAACCTCCTTCTACGACCAACAACACTTTGTAGATTGAAACAATGGAAAAATAGAGCTGCACGAGCTTTTCAGCTCGATCCACTCCCTCCATCATCATCCTCCGATGGAAAGCGGGAAGGAGGCGAGATATACCCGACCTGGTCAAGAAAAGCCACACCTTCTTGGGATCCTTAGAGCTGGTTGAGATCCTCTTTGATGCCTCCCCTAAAGACCATTAGATAATTCAAACAGAAGGTATTGGGACATTCAAGTAGGCGCCCAGCATTCCATTCATTGATCAATAAGTGCTTGAAAGCCCCATTTGAAGGTCAAATCTCTTCCTTCTTCCCTGGTTAGCTTTTAGCAGTGGTGAAAGGAAATTTTGAGCTTACAAGTAGGATATGAAATAGAGAGTTTAGAAGTAGTTTAAAACATAAAGTAGAAAGCCGCCCTATTTAGGTTGTTGAGATTGAAGGAGGAAGGAAGGTTTCATCTACGAGCCACTTGCACTGAACTGACTGACTACCAACTTGACTTGCCTACCGACCGAGACAGGACTAAAGCTAGACGTAGGCCCTAAAGCACTCTCTCTCCCCAACCCTCTTTCAAAAACTTTTAAAGGTCCGAAGGACACTTAAAGATTCCGAAGGACTAAATATGCAAGCGGTAGTTCGGTATCAGCTGTCTCATCTGGTCAATCTCATCCCGCACAAGAAGGATTTTGATCTAAGCCTGTACTGTACCCGGAAGCGAAAGCGAAAGGGAATGTCGAACTCAAATAAAAAGTGGAGTGAAAGCACCTACCTTATGTTTAGGCGTGTTGGTTTCAATGAAAAGCCAAAGAGAGAGTTTTGCGTGTGCCTGCTTTAGTAAGGAAAAAGCTTGAAAAGCGTACTTGCTTTAACAACGGAAAGAGGTTCCTTCAGCGGTTCAGCTTTAGGTCTCGGTTCAGATGCTGGCTCAAGTACTGGTGAAAGTGCCTGAACCTAAGCGTCTCGCTTGCATAAAATACCCGGGGGTGTGAGTTCCTACTTTAGGCTTTCAATATTTAGCTTTAACAACTTTCACTAGCGCTTGGCTAGTTACCGAAACCCAACAAGATTCTCTGCACTTGGGCTTAAAGGGTCTTCTTAAAAGCGGCTAGAAGTTCAAAGCTAAGAAGGCGAGTAGTTGATACGAGTTTACTGAGCGCATCGCCTTCCCTAGAGTGAGCAAGAGCGGAGTTTACTACGCGAGCCTAAATGCGAGTTTCACTGACTGAACCCACCACTACCCGAAAGCCGATACCGCTAGAGAAGAGCAAGAATCATACTTTTTCTACTTCGCTTGCCGGACAGGAACTCTTTGATTCAAGATCCCCTTGCCTTACGCCCTGCCCTGAAACCGTAGTGAAAGCGATGCGTTCTGTAAGGGCTTGAATTAGCGAGCGAACCGTACCCACCAACTGAGCCAAGGTTATAGGTCGACAAACCGTCCTTTTTGATTTGACGCCACACAGATTTCGACTATGGAATAAGGTTTGGGACCCTTGATTCCTTTATTTGTTTTTTAAACTCTCGTTAAAACGCTTTATAGAAGTCTTTGATGAATAGGTGCCCTATCTTGAGCTTGAAGAAGAAGAAGGAATGACCAGTATTGTTGATTATCTATTTCTTATCTTGAGTATTGGTCTACAACTCTTTATTTCAATGAAAATGCAAGGACTAATATAGCACCCCACGGAACACCTATTTGATCCATCTAGCCTGCCTTAAAGGGCTCGGGCCTCTGTTCAAGGAGTGACTTTGTTGAGCTCTTTTAGTGAGTGAACAGCCACTTTCCTAATAAATACATTCCATACTTGACTTGCCATACTTGACTTGATAGGGCGATTCGGTGGCCGAATTGGTCTGACTCAGGAAGCTCCCTCCAGAGCAAAGCAAGCTGTAAGTCAGTTTCAAGTCTGCCTTTCCGCTAGAAAGCTCACTACACGCCACGTCACTTTTGACTTAGCAAAGAAAGACAAGCTACGAACTACCGCTGCCCCTCTCTAAGTAAAGGTAAAGTCTCTCCTTCAGCTAGAATGTAAGGAAATTGAAAGAAGCGGAAAAGGGTCAAAGGCGGTTGCTAGCATCGAAGAGAGCCGTCATTTTCGATAAAGTTTGAGTTCGGACTTGGCGAACGAGCTCTTGTCGCGGGAGAGGAAAGCGGGGCAGGCAAAATAACCATTCCGGTGGTTGATAGTGGAGCAAAGGCTGGATAAAACATGGATAGGCATGCCTTATCATCCAAAAGGATGTAGAAAGAGGAAGGGCTCGCGGGGTCGATCCCACATCTCATAGAGAGGAGGAAGACCAGGGATGATAAGGGATAACTAACTCTACAGCTCACAGGAATGGGAAAAGTCATTCTACATTACTCCAGTTTTATCAAAGTTTTCTTTAAGAGAGAATAGGGAGTAAGGCTGAAATGGCTATACGGCTTCCAAATTCTTTTTGAAACGTATGTTGATTGAACTAATAGATGCTGGGTGAGGGCTTAAAGACCCTATTCACATAGCGTTCCTGGACACATATTTTTCCTCGGGGCGGGCAGATTTTCCTATAAATAGGGGGCTCGGGCCTTTTTTTTGGGGGGGATAAAGGGCAGCGCTTGACGGAAAGAAAAGAGTTTTCTCTGCGACACTTTCACTATGATCCGCTTGCTTTATTTGAACAGGAAAGATAGCCGTAACTAGCCTAGCCCGAAAGATAGGATTTCGTAGAGCGCTGGAACTTGACTACTTTGATAAAGCTTTCCTTTTCGGGTAGCGGGTAGGCTACAGTCAATCAATTCTATCTGTCGGGTAGCGAGTAGGTAAGGGCCGGAAGCAGATACAAGATCAGCCCTATTAGAGAAGGGGACAGGCGGTATGGATAGGAACACAACTTGCCTAATTGGGGAACAACCCCTTGCAAAATGAAATTTCTTGTATGTGGACAAAACTATCGGAAAAAGGTAAGGGAAAGAGAAAGCAAACCGTTGTTTGTAGGGCGTAATTTGATAGGCAGCTCGTATAGAGCCTACGTCTCCTTTGGTTGCCTTGAAGTTGCTGGGGAACAGGGTCTTCAATGGGCTTGAATCCTTCCCTTTTTCTATAAAACCTAATCTTACTTTTTACCAAATATCTAACCAGTTATAATAAGCTGACCTTCCCTATTCTGTCCTTTTACCTATAAAGCTCTACTTGATTTGCTATCGACTGAAGTCACTCGCCAGTGCTATCTCTTCCTGCTAAAGCTTTCCCAGCCAATCAACTAGATCTAATATCCTGCCCTTTTGGTATTAGTCGTAGTAGTGTCGGCATAGGACAAGACGATTCCTAGCCTTTCGGTTGAATCGATAGTTCCACCACCCGGCATAAAGGAATAGATTTGATTCCAGGTTGGACGGCAAAAACATCAATCAATAAAGTGGGATTCCCCTCAATTTAAAGCCCTTCATCTCTCAATCCGAGGAGGGCAAAGGCTGGACATGTGTTCTATCTCCTCCTCTTTCTTTGACAGGTTATTCATCGATATCTGGGTAAGCCCAGGCAGTCAAAGTGTAGAAGCACTCTTCTCTATCTGTTGAAATCCCTCTTGATCGACCTCAGGTAGGGGATGAAGGAGTATAGGTCTGCCGCTGCTTGACCGTAGATCATACTCCCTTCTTGAATCTCCGGCGAGGCGACCAAGATCATTTGAAAAAGAAGAGGGGCGAAGCGAATAGTATTTCATGCCTTGATAAGGAATTCTCCAGTTGTGTGGAAAATCAGTCCTAAAAGCGATTTTTCGAATGAAAGTCCCTCTTTAGAGAACCCTCGAGTAACTCCCGTCCCTCCTTCACTGAAGAACATCTCTTCTTGTTCTTACAGTGGTTAGAAATACCTGGGGGTAGAAATACCTTAGGGAATGTCGGAGAATAGTCTTATTATGTCGGAGAATCGTCTGCTAATAATCGTCTGGATCTATCGTCTGCTAGTCATCCCCTCTTTTATCACCTGTAAAGTGCCTTCTGAGGTCACTAAGGGGCACCACATAGCTCTCCTCTTTAAGCATGGTCCTGATTTCCCCTGTCTCCTCTCACCTCAAGAGAGGAACGCAAGACTGCTAGCTAGTCTTCCCCCGAGTCTATCCTTATGGAGGAGAGCCCGCTCTCTTTCTTACTGTTTTTCTCATGGACACGGGACCTTTCTCGGGTGTGCTGCTTTGCTTAAGTTAGTTAAGGTGTGAAGGTTGCTTCTGCTGCGTGACGTGGTAGAAGCTTTTTGTTTAGTTGATTCGGAAGCGGAGTCAGAGTAAATAAACGACAATCTCGCTTCGAAACCGCTCTGACGTTCTTTTCTTTGCCAAGCGGCTTTAAAAAAGGCCTCGTATAAGGGGTAAAGTGAAGAAGGAGTCGGAGCTAACCATAGTGATATGAATGTCCGATCGACTTCTATATGCAAGTAGAACTTGGGTGCTCCCTTTGCTTGCTGACCCGAAATTGACCAATACGAACTCGGGCTCGGGTTAGTCCCGGCTGTGTTGCTTGATGAAAGAAGCTGATCTGGGTGGTTCAGCTGGACTCGTTGTACCAGTTTATTCCGTATATTGTACCTGTCTCTTCCTTATTCGGATTCGGATGAAGGTGAGTGGCAAAGTCAGTTCGAAAAGCGCAGCAAGCGCTCGTGGCAAGTGACCTTGATAGCCAAGTCACAGAGATCATTGAATTGCTGGAGCGCAGTGTAGTTTTCTTCGCTGGGCTCAAGGTTCGTGGTCAAGACCCGGTACTACGGGTATGAGATGTGGCAGAAAATACCCAGAAATGGGTGTAGAATCAACTCGCAGAAATGCCCGGTCAAAGAAGGGCTTGCTAGAACTCTGAAGAAAGGCTTAAAGCAGAGCTTTCTCACTGACTCAGGAAAGGCTCAATCATCAGAAATGGTTCGAGGAGAGCTTCAATCGAAAAAAAGCCTACTTATTCTACTCGAAAACCCTATTAGGCAGTAGTGGCAAGCACAGCAGAAAGGAGCTTTCCTAGATGTCAGGCGGGGAATCCTCATTGTGTACTACCTAGCCGACTCTCTTAGTGTATCACCGGAGTCTATCTAATGTCTCCTAATGCAGCTACGAAGGGCAATGCTTTGTGGAAACCGGGCACTGAAAGAGAGATTTCAATGGATACTTCAAAAGCACTAACTAAGGAGGAAGCGCCCCAAGCATGGTCTGAAATCATACCATTAGGCTTCCTTCCAGTGGTTGCTCCGCTTCCTTCCTCCTGCAATGAGGCAGATCGCTGAGGAAGCTATTTCCTAACCAGAAAACGAGAAAGGGAACCTAATGTTCCACCCATTGACTGGCAAAAGTCGTGAGAAAACCCCCATTTCTTTAGCAAAGAATGAACAACATTGAGCTAGCACGTCAGACTTGCCTGTCTACTTGAGGGAAGGTGTGAATCCTGTCTTCTTTGAACAGCAATCGCGTAATCATTCTCGCCTGTTATTGTCGGGTTTGGCTAGCCCATTTCCTTTCAGTATAAACTAGAGTTGTTAGTTTGCTAGTTTTCCAAGTATGCTTTTTGATTAGGAAAACCTATGAAAAGTGAACCGGATATCCCCTGCTTCAGAAGTTGGATTTGGAACTACTATACTACAACCTCTGCTACTGACCTACCAAGCGCTAAGCGTACCTACATTAATATACTTTCATTAATATACTTTCAGACATAGCTCCAGATGGTGTTCATTCTAGTTCTTTTTCAACTGATTATGAAACTCATTTCGCAGTATAGGGAGGTGGGTTTAAAGACGGAAAGGAAGAAAAAAGCTCAACGCGCGCCAGAGACTGATGAGGCATAGGATGGATCCGCTTCAACCGGAATCGTTGCCCGACCAACTGTTCATTCTGTCTTTACCTCATTCGCTGGGGAGTTTCGAGCTCTGTCCCTATCTGAAGCACAGGGAGACCCCGTTCCATCGGTTGATACTTAATAAGATAAAGAGGTTCCTAGACAAAGTGCATCCGCCGAAGCAGCAACAAGAGACGAAGCATCGGGTCCTGGATAAGATGCAGTAGAGAACAGCCCCTTACTTATAGAAAAGGAAAGAAGCGCGCAAGCAACTTCGATTCGCTTTCCCCCTTTAGTATGATAGGCAAAGATTGATTTCAAGTATACCGCGATGAGAAAGCAATATAGGCCAGCCGGAAACGGAACAAATGCTGCTGCTGCCGCTTACTATACAAGGTTCGCATGACTTCGCTCTCGTTGTGCATGGACTTCCTAATCGAACTAAGAGGGATCGGGCTGTTGGCTCAGAGAAGGTTTGCTCGGGGAAGGAATAACAACAAGCTTTTAAGGCTGAAGAATAAAGGAATTCTTTTCTTTATCACTAAGCGGTGGGAGGGGAAGCTAAAGTAAGCGACTCAGAAAGGTCAGGTGGTTTTATATCTTAGACTGCGCATGGAGTCCAAGGGGTAAGGCATCGGTTTTTGGAGCGGAACAAGTGCCTTAGATACGAAGTCCAATCAAATAAGTGACAATCGTTCGAATGCGTTATCGGAAATCGTCGCACCAGATCGTAACGCGGCATCGTAGCTTCCTGCCTCGCGCCAGCCCCGGTCTTGTGGTCTTTCCTTTCGGTGATGTCTTCACCTAACGTCTTTATATCTGGCGGCACGAGCATGATCGTTATCTACAAAATTCTTCGCTCCAAAGCGTGCAACATGATCTTTTTTGAAGCAAGGGCCCCTTCTGCCTTTAGGGCTTTCCCAAGGGGTCTAATTCAGTGCTTCTTAGGATATGGCCTTCCTCAGCAAAGAGATCCGCTTCCTAAGATGGCCCTTCCCAGCTCTATGCTTAAGACAAAGCTGCTCTCTAAGGCTTTCCAGCGCCAGACACATACCTAGCTCACACCTTAACTGAAGGAAGGTGCTCCACAAGACTGGCTTCGCCGCCCTCCCGGCTCCCGATTTCAAGTGAAGATGTTTTCCTGTTCAAGTGTGGGAGTTATTAAAGTTTTTATAAAAAGAAATAGTTGAAATGGGAGGAAATGGAAAAGCCGAGATGGAAAAGAGTGAATGAAACTGAAACCTAAAGATAGGGTGTCTGCAATTATTGAAGAGATTAAGCATAGGGAGAGTTGCATAGGGCCACTTAAAGCAGTACTAAGACAGTTATCTTATCTCTGTAAAATGTTCCAGAGCCACCGCTCTGTAATAACGAGGTTTTTAAGCAAGCTGGAATAACTTACTTATATATCACATTAGAGAACAAACCTTTCTCCTTCCGAATGCGGCGAAGCGAGCTAGGTTACCGGGAGAAATCCTCTTCCCTTAGTTTATGCTAATCGATTGAGTAGTCATAGGAGTCGCATTAAAGCCCCTATGGAGGCTTCTTGCTACTGCCCTACCATAAGAGCAATAAGCCAGTCACAGGCAAGCAACCTCTTGAGTCTCTCACTTCCGAATCCGAATGCCCAAAAGACCTACTTGTCGGCCACTGCTGCCTACGATCCAGTGTGCAGGGTGCTCGCTGATCGGAAACCTTTCCCAAGAAAGAGGGGCTTCACTGAAGGGCTCTTCAAGGTAAGCAAAGCGTTACTAACCAAATACCGAATAGAAGCCAATTCCCCCCAGTGAAGACACTCTGGTTCGAAAGGGGCCGCTCTCTAGCTAGGATCTGATTTGCTATGTCCTCATTCCATCGGTGGAGAATAAGGTTCCTATCCCACTCGTCGGTTTATCTATTTTTGCAAACCTCGATAACCACCCGCCCCTCTTTGAATGAGGAGCTTCACTCTTTAGAAAAGACTCCCACTCTTAAACACGGAATAATCAGACGAGTGAAATTCCACGCTGGAAGCCCCAGTTACTGATCCCAACTTGACGGTTCAGACCTGTTCCCTGCTCTACTTCTGCAAAAGATCCTGCGGAAAACCACTAAGCTTTCTCTTCTCCAAGTTGCTCCTATATATGGCTGAGTCTGCTGCTTCAAGCTCGGATATTTATAAGTCTGTTAAGGGACCAGGATTTGCTGGTTCGAGATGAGAAACTTAACCTTGTGGTCCAGTTAGTCTTGAAAAAACGGAAGCAAATGCTTTTGGCAGTTTAGGCGTCTCCGAAAGTGGCTGCGAGATCAAGGCCTGTGAGAGCTTTTGGAATAAACAAATAAGTCAAGAGGAAATAACTGCTGGATGCACTGTTCCGGCGCCTGCTTCGTTCGGTTCTGATACGGATGTGTTTGAAACGGAGGACTTGGCCTGTGGCTCGGGAGAAAGAACCAGATTCTCTGTTTCGGTGGGCGATTCCCCCTTCGTTTGATAGTGCCGGGGACCCCTATTCCCTTGATTCGGTAGATGAAGCACAGGACGCTGTTAGTCGATTCTTTGGATTCAGCCTTGTTAGTTGGTCAGATTGGTCTCGGAAAGCCCTCCTCTCAGTACAGGGAAAGTATATACAAAACCTCCTCTCATGTATGATATTTCTTTTACCTAGTTCCGTCTTCGCTTGGAAAAGCCGAGACTTCAATAGGCTATTCACTCTCCAAGACAACGCAATTGAGTGTGTCTAATCCGAAAAAGTTGCAAGAATCAAAAAAGAAATTCGATTCAAAAATGCAACGATGACAATCATGTGAAATGATGACTACCGTGCAAGCACAAAAATGGATGTGGTGTGTGTCCCCCTTTTCGTTTAGAGCTCCTCGCTTGGCCTGTTATCTTTGCTATTTGCCCCAAACGGAGGAGGGACCGCGGCAGGACGAGCAACCCTCGTTGTGTCCGGGGCGCCCAAAGCAAAGCGCGGTTGGGCTGCGACATCCGCCGATAATGGTTATGGGGTTCCGCAAGGCGGCCGGACTATTCCACCACTAAGAACCTGTCCTGGTCTTCTCGACTCACCACTGCGAGCTTACTTACTTGGAACTTCCAGTCGTCAGTCAAAGCTCCAATTCGAGACCTGTAGTTGCGAAATAGTTTCTTTTTTATGATCAGGTTAGTTAAAAAGTTGGGAATGAGAGATTTGACCATTATGCCGAAGTTAAAAAGCACAGGCGTGCAAGCCATCAGATTAAGGTTTCTCTCCGCTTTTACTTCATAGCATGAAGGGTTATGAAATTCTCCCATGAGGCCATTATATGGTATGGCCGCCAGAGATCACATCACTGTAATGCTCAATAAACTACCCCTATTTGAGCCCCATCGTCGATGGTCATAAAATGGCGATAGAAGCACCAAAAGCAGCGGTAGGATCGATGTATTGATGTCCGCGGATCCCGATATTGCTTCATCCAACCCCATTCACTACCCATGATTACAGGACCCCCTCGGCCAAGGAACCGACCCGAAACGAGCGATTCCTATCCCTGGATGTCTACCACCTCTTACAAATCAAAATGGGCTAGCTAAGGACCCGAATCAAGTGGACCGAGTGCTACCCCTGTCCACCGACCCTGGCTCAAACCTTTGCGTACAGCCTTTCCCAGAGCCTAGCTTGACAGAAGAACACAGAAATGTGTACCTACACGTATATCTATTCCTGCTTGGTTGCTCCTGCAATAAAAAATAAAAGAGAGGGGCCCCCTCTGGGGAATGCTATTTTGAGTTAGAAGTAGTTCTAGATGCAGACGTTCGGTCTTCTTCTTCTTTATCGTCTTCAGGGCGAGCCGACAGCGGCTGAGGTAAGCATGATTGTAGCAATACAAATAGGCGCGGTAGACGAAGGAGCTGTTTTCAACAAATCAATATATGGGTGCCCGGCTGATGAAATAAATCCTCAGAATGCCCTTCGTGCCTAAAAGGTTAGTTCAAGGGCTTTGATAGGGAAATGCACGCACTTGTTCTCGTTTCAGATGCGATCAAAAAGCCTTTTTTTTTTCCAAGCGTAGAGACTACATATGAGGAAGATGCGAATAGAGATGCGGAAGTTCCTGTTGGAGTTGGAGGTGCAGGAGCAGTGAACATGACTCTTTCAGTAGCTCTTGCAGAAGGAAGAAATACGGTAAAGAGGAATTCCAGGCGTAGGAGTTCATTCAACTATAATAGGAGGAGCAGGTGCTAAAGGAATAGTCTCTCTCTTGGTTTTGGGGCAGAGGTATGGCTCTTAGCAGGCACTTTTTGCCCTGCTGCTCTAGCTGGAGTTATAGGCTTAATAGCTATTAATCGTTCTTTGCCTGCCCTCTTTCAAGTGTGAGGGATCGGATTGTCAAACGAGAAGTCCAATATAGCAGCAAGAATCATACTTGATCTTTGATTCCCCGTTGCTTCTTTCATGTAGTGTAGTGACTGGGACGAGGGCATCGATCGTACGAAGGGAGGAGAGGCGCTAGCCTAGCCTTTGCCTTGTTCACTGCTTTCTATTGGCCTTTCCCTGCCTACCTACCTACCAACAAGAAAACGGCAGCGCTAACGCGCAACGGTGGTCGTAGATCAGGTAGGGCGCTCATCCGTTGGCTGCTTGTTTGGTCCGGACCTGGCCTTTAACCGCCTCTCTGATTGGAATTGAGGGCAGACGGTACAGAATGGGGGGCTGGTGAGGCACGGTCCGGGGACGGAACTAGCATTCGTAGTCCTTTAGCTTAAAGTTCCAGTAGTATAGTAGTCGACTGTATCTGTTGCAATGCCTATTCAACTTCATTAAGTGCCTGCGGAGGAGACCGCATTCTGTTAGGTGTAGAGGAGCAAGGCAAGCAACCCGAGGTGCCGGAACAGAACTATCAAACGGAGGCCCGGGTGCCTAAGCTGCTGGAAAATAAAAGGTTGGAAGGTAAGCAAGCCAATATCGATTTGCAAATAGAACTACGGATGCTGGGCCACGCCCCTTCATCAACCACTCGAACCAGATCAGCAGAAAAAGAAGTACGCTACATGTAAGACCAAGCCAATCCAGATTCAACAAAGCAAACATAGGATGCTGACGTAGCGGGTGCCGAAGAAGACACTTCTTAGGGGTAGTGGAGTCATGATCTTGCCTCCGTGCGTGCTATCTCTCCCCTTTCTTTTGAGAGGCTTGCTTCCGTCCCACAGTAAGAAAGATAGCTTTTCATGCCCAGGCGTGGCAATCCCATATTCAGTGGAACCGGGGTCAGAGGCGGCTGATGTATCGTACTACTGTTGTGTTGCCTAGATGGCTCAGTAAGACTGGTGAGGCCTGTTTGAGAGCTTAAGGCGGATAGCGGCGAGATGCTTCCGTATAGGATAGGACTACTTTTGACTAGTGGCCCCAGTCAGGCGACTTGTTAGGCCCGTTTTCACCGGATAGCGAAGATCGATTCGGCGGTCTCTTTGCCTTTGCCCGCGTAGTTTGATCCGTAGTTAAAGATCAAGGAATGTGGTCCTGTAATACCTCTTCCTTCAGGTCTTGTCCTTTGGCAAACGGAATGGCACTTTCGCACCCCGACGAGACCTGGGATGGGACTCGAGGAAGCGCATCTCTGTTTATAGAGTACTTTTGAGATTGGATGGTTGGGAGGGAAGGGAAGGCGATTAGGAAAGGCTAATAGGTGATGCAAGCTAGGGCGAGGGCACTCCGGCTTTCACTGTCAGCTAAGCGGCACCAGTCAAGTAGGGATTTCTTCGCAAATAGTCATTTGATTAGGATTCTTGCTATAGGATCATATGAATTGAATTCAATAGTACCAGGCCTTGCAAACCAAAGCCGGTAGGAAGCAACTCCTCCGGAGGCAAGGTAAGCGCTTGACGCAATGAAAGGAAGGAGACTGGCCCCGGAGCTTACCAGCCCAAGCTCAGTAGGCGAAAGCTGTGGGGAGTACAGTGAGTGTCGGAATTCGCCCGTGTAGGGAACTGTCCTAGCCAATTGCAAATGTCTTTCTTTCTTTCTTCGAATTCTATGTCTTAAGCATAGTGCACGAAAGAAGAGTATGGCATCTCTGCTTTATGCTTGATAGTTCAAGTAGGTAAGGTAAGCCTATTCATTCCATGCACTAGCCAAGGGGCCAAAGAGTAGTAGGCTTTCAAAGAATCTCCTTCCCCTTTCTCTAATAATTCTGTCCTTTCCTTTCTTTTCCTTCTTAGCGCGTAGTGGGAAGAGATGGTGCTATCGTATACTTTCTCATGCGTGCTTTTCTTTTAGGAGTATTTTTTCTCTTTCATTCCCTCTAACTATCCATTTTATAATCGAAGACAGATGGTAGCGTAGGAGATAGGGCCTGATTGAGTACTTTGCAATCACCGAACTGCTTTCGCGAACCTTCAAGCTTGAAGGTGTAAAGGAAAGCATACAATCTTCATAGCCTTTTTGTACCATAGAATTCGCTCTTACAGAATCCGAAATAACCATTGCAAGGAGGAATCGGCGTTTATCCCTTCCCACTGTGAGGGAAGGTTGGATTCATAGATGCACTGATAACACTGATGCCAACTATTCTTTAATATAAAATAACTCCCCCTTTAGATGCAGAGAATGCAAGCTCCTATCGAATAGGCAAGAAGGAAGGGAAGGCACTTGCGAGAGCTTAGATCCGTATGAGGAAAAATCGGTTGTGATAGAAAGAGTTGTGAAAGAAAAAGCTGCAAGAGTAAGCGCTCCTCTTGGAATTGAAGCAGTTCCCGAATCAGCTCTTAGGACAACTAGGCTTCTTTGCGCAATTGAATCAATAGTTAACCCACGCACAAAATAGGCAGCTTGAGAAGAAGCTCTAAGCCTTGACGCTCTTAGAATTCTCCTATCCGGTGTGATTGAATCACTAACCGCTGTGAGAGTCAGCTTCTTCAATCCTTTGAAACTAAGGAAAGTAAAGTGATAGCCGAGACCCAAAGATCTCCTATTTTTATGCTTAAAGAGAGGCAAGGGGCCTAGCTTAACTTATACTTTGGCTAGCTAGATCCGAGCTACTCATACGCTGTCTGAGTTCCCGCTCTTGGTGTAATAAAAGCTGTTCGGGCTCTTTCACTCCTAAAATGAAGCTTGATGTCAGTAATGGAGCTTGCTTTGCCAAAGAATATGTCTTACGCGGTGACTCCGATTAAACCACGGGGAAGGGAAGGTGCGAAGCCTGATTGACCTAATAAATATTGCCCTTTCTCAAGATGAGACAGTTGGGATGGAACTTGAACGGGGTTCATTTGCAAAAGTTGGAGAATCCAACCTGCTGCTGTGGGAATAGTGCCTCACGTCGACTTTTTGCCGTTGAATCCCAAAGAAAGAATAAAAAGGACAAAATTCCTTTTAAGGAAAGAATCAATAGGAGAAGATAGCCACACCGACGCACAGAGAATAGGGGGCTGCATTGGAGACGAAGAAGGGCAGAAACTTACATACTTCTTTCCAGCTCTTCTAGTTAGCGCGTAGTGGGAATAGCCCCTTCCATTGCCTGAAAGCCAATAAAGAGTGCCTCACGTTCCACTGAACGCTGGGGAAGGAAGTGACATAGTTTTTTTACGAGTAGTAGGGGTATGCTTTATCTATCTTATAACAAGGTGTGAAGTGTGGTCTGAATACCTTGTTACGTGTTTTCTCTTTGGCGCTGTCTACCGCTGTGTCTGCATCCTTCTCCTCAGCACTTAGTATCCCGTCCATCGCCCATTTTTTGTCCATAAAATTGACCTGGTGGAAGTGGGCGAACTACCTACTATGGAAAATTCAGATAATGTCATTGATTGAAGCACAAGATCTTCTCAGTTTCGTTGATGGAACTGGAAAAGAACCAAAGGACTGACTTTCTTGAGACTTATTACAAAAAGGTGAGATAATGAACCCTGAGTACGTCACCTGGAGAAGAACAGACCGACTACTCAAAAGTTTAATGATAGGAACCATGACCGAAGACGTTCTTAGTCTTGTCATTGGACTAAGAATGTCTCGTGATATTTAGATGTGCTTAGAAAAAACGTTTGCCCGGACCGAGAACTTCAACTACAGTGTCAATTGCAGCTATGTCGCAAAGGGTTCAAAACCTCTATCTTCTATCCTATTGTAGGCCGATAGGTCCGCTATAGCCTAATCCGCCCACAGAGGTACCCAAACTCGGCGCCCTCTCTAGGGCAACCTCTGTCTGCCTTCTAAAATGAGCTGTACCGAGAGAGAGGAATAGTCTCTTTTGAGTTCCCCGTGCTACGGCTGCTGTTACAGCATCATATGTAATGATCCTCTTCTCTGAGCCGCACCTGGCATCTCAGTTGTTCTTGTTATCAACCGGTTTTGATTGGTAAATCATTGAATACATTCACAACCATTAGTGAATTCCCACAGCAATCCCAATCCCTTGCTGATGTGATGTGTTTTACATCGATCGCACCGACGCCATTGTGTTTGCGTGAAGCTCGAGAGTCAACAAATGCAGGAATAGCTCCTCTGATGACTCAAGCAGAGTTGGTTTCTGATTCCCTGGCCTAGGCCTAGGTAAGGGTGCTTTCGCTTTCGATATAGGAATTATACTTCCTGTTTGAGTCGTAATAGCTCCTGTCCTGGGCTTTTTAGATAGTTCACTCTGCTTCGGGCCGGGCCGGCTTTCGAGTTGAAACTCCGCTCCTCGACTTAAGAGCTTTAATAGCTCGTCTTCGGAGGTTTCTGGCTTTTGAGGTGAGGTTTGGAACCCTCGCGTTAGGCTTTTGAGTTCCCTTTCTCTGTTTGAGAGAGCTCCTTGACCTGGGCTCTCGACGCTTATAGGCTTGTGGTATAGTTCAGTTCGTACTCGCATCAAGCTGCGGTCTCCGCCCCTTTCGATTATTAGTAGGGGCTCGTGCCTTCGTTCCGTCGGTATAGCTATACCGTCACTGCCTCGAAGTCCCGTCAATTGAGTGCCGTCAGTCAGTGTTCTCAAATCCCAGACCCCCATAGTCTCCGG